GTACGCAGCATACAGGGGGACGAAATCAATACAAGTAGTGGGGAAGCCCTGTTTTAGGCGACACACAAAATATAGCAAACTAGCTCATCAGTACAGCTAATTGATTCGTTAGGTGACATGAGTTACACAAGCTAATAGGAAATCGGCACGTACCTCGCTTTCTTTCTTCCTCTGGTTGAGTCAATAAAGCTAGCTGCTGCTTTTCAACTTTACTGATGTAGTGGGCGGTAGTTTTTAGCACAGTAAGGGCAGAAGCAATCCCCAAGTCTCATTTTAGAGCTCATTAGCCTTAGTGTGAAACCCGGCAATAGGTCACTATAGGGACATGAACCCCCCATAAAAGACCCTCTTTTAGGCGGAATGGAGGAATAGGCCCATGCAAAAGCAGTATTTCGGGAAACGGGGGGAAGTTAGCCTTAGCCTTAGCCTTAGCCTTACTGAATTATTTCATGGCGCTAGATGCGGTGCTGAGGCCCTAATAATAATAAGGCTTCTCTTAATGAGTCTGTCCATTCGAGCTGCGTTATTGTTTTGTATTGCGGAAAAGGTTTGAATCCGCTCTTCATCAGTTTCTAGTAGAAGCTGAGCTCTTCCGCTAGCTTACTAGCTCTAGTAGTAAGGCTCTTCGGTCAATAGTTCCACTGGAAACTGCTTCCTGTATCACTGCTTTTTATTTCGCAAATCTCTTCTTTACGTCTACAATTCCGGGGCTGGAGCATTCTTCCTTTATTAGCCCACTAAGAAAGGGGGAGAAAGCGCTCTCCCCATATTAGCTTATCGATCAGGATCAAGTTCAAGCAAGGAATCCTAGACATCCCCCCTTCTTTAAGGCTCGTTTCAATCCATTTTTTTTTAGTCTTTTTTAGAGTATGACATTCTAATGTAAAGCATTCGGTAGTCGTCAATCCATCCTTTTCTTTTATTTAACATGGGTGATAGTACGAGTGCTGCTTTCAGATGCATTAAAACCCATTATTTGTAGCCTTTTGAAGAAATCGAATTCTATATATATATTAAGTAGAGGAAGGACGTAGCTGGCACAATCAGGGAAATGGAGGCACTAGCAGATGCGAGAAGAAGTAGTCGTTTTTCCGGGCCGGGATCAAGCTGTTGTTGAATCAACATGAGGGAATCTAGTTACATCCTCCTATTCTCGAGCAAGAAGAGGACAGGCCTTATTGTTAAGAATAGAGCAAGGCTTTCGGTTTTTCTTCTAAATACATTTCCGCTGGCTAACGGGGGAGGTGGCCAATTCAGATTTCATATAGAAAACTTGGGAAAGAGAGGGAGTACACAAGAGAGGAGCCCCCTGATCGATAAGCTGGAGAGGCGCACAATAAGAATAAGTGCCCTTAACCTTAACTAAGCAGTAAGAATTCCTAACGGTGACAGCATCCCAGTGTTTAGCGTTGGAGTTGCCACCTTGCCCAATGGATTGCGCATTGATCACGTTTTCAATATTCCAGATTTCAAATGCAATTTACTTTCAGTCAGCAAGTTGACTAAAACTCTTAACTGTGCAATGACATTTGTCCCTGATTGTTGTGTAATGCAGGACTTACCTACGAGGAAGCTGATTGGAGTGGGTAGAGAATGTGACGGACTATACTATCTTGAATCAATGCGGAATGGAAGAGCGGCAATGTTGGTCAATAAGGTTGCTGATTCAGAGTTGTGGCATAAAAGACTGGGACATGCCTCCAATGAAAAGATTCAACAAGTTCGGAAATTATCCAGTAATGTTGTTTATGATGATGTTATTTTCTGTGATTCTTGTATGAGAGCTAAACAGACTAGATTGCCTTTTCCAATTTCTTCAATAAAATCATCCGAGTTAATACACTGTGATATTTGGGGAAGTTATAAAACTGCATCTCTTTCTGGGGCTCATTACTTCCTGTCTATTGTTGATGACTACAGTAGGGGGGTCTGGGTATATTTGATGAAGTATAAATCAGAGGTGCTTTGTTATTTGCAAATGTTCTGTAACATGGTTGAAACACAATTTGGAAAAAGAGTTAAACAGATAAGGGCAGATAATGGAATGGAATTTCAGTCAAATAATATGCTTGATTATTATCGAGAACGTGGCATAATTTTACAGACATCTTGCGTCTATACTCCTCAACAGAATGGAGTAGTGGAGAGGAAGCATAGGCACATTCTTGAGATGGCCCTTACTTATAGGCCTTAAGATTTCAAGCAGGTCTACCAGTCAAATTCTGGGGGGAATGCATTCTTACGGCAGTCTATATAATAAACAGATTACCCTCCAAAGCAATAGGAAATAAGACTCCACATGAGTTACTGTTAAATAGAAGCCCGACTTATGAACATCTTAGAGTTTTTGGTTGTCTTGTCTATGCTCGTGATAATAGCCAAAAGGGAGATAAGTTTAGCGAAAGGGGGAGACCTTGTATATTTGTTGGGTATCCTAATGGGCAGAAAGGATACCGTGTGTATGATATAGAAGAAAGAAAGGTCATCACCTCACGGGATGTTACATTCTTTGAAGATAAATTCGGAACAAAACTCTGAGATATTGGGCAAAAAAGCGGGGTGTTGTCTAGACGAGAGAAGGAATGGGACGCCGTTTTTGATGAAAGCCCACACATGAAAGAAATGCATGCAGTACTCAATAACACCCTGGAACGCGATGACACAACTCCAGAGTTAGATACTCACATACATGACCACGCGGACGACACATTACATGAGCCCATCGATGAAGATTGCTCCATTGAAAACCCCAAGGAACCAGCAGTTGCTCCTATTGGTAATGAAGAAAGAGAGCCTTCACAACCAATGCAAATCAGACACAGTGAGCGTGTAAGGCGTCAACCCAAGCATCTCGAAGATTTTGAGACCACATTGCCGCCCTCCATCGCAGGCTCACAAACTCCCACTCCTTCGGCTAACTCCAAGGTATATCCGCCGTTTTTGTCCAATTATGTATCTTATGAAAAATTGTTGCCTTCACACAAAGCCTTTCTAGCGGCCATCACTGCACAAGATGAGCCAAAAACGTTTTCACAGGCAGCAAGACATAAGCACTGGCAGGAAGCAATGAAAAGGGAAATACAGGCACTAGAAGAAAATGGAACGTGGACACTTGAGCAACTGCCTCCCGGGAAGAGAGCCCCTTACTCCCTTTATGCGGGTCTAAAAAATGAAATACAAACCCAATGGGGAGATTGAACGTTACAAGGCGAGACTCGTAGCAAAGGGGTACACGCAGATTGAAGGTGTCGACTTCCATGAGACGTTTGCTCCCCTTTATTTTAGTAGGGAAACTTGTGCCTACTTGAATGCCGGGAGGTGTGTCCTAGCAGTGGCAGCCAAACGAAATTGGGAACTTCATCAATTAGACGTCAATAACGCATTTCTCCATGGGGACTTGGAGGAGGAAGTTGACATGCGTATTCCTCCTTGTTTCTCAAGGCACAATGATACTTCAGTCTGCAAGCTGCACAAGTCTTTATACGGTCTACGACAAGCGTCACGAAACTGGTATCACAAGTTCACCAATGCATTGTTGGATGCTGATTTTGAGCAATCAAAAGCAGACCACTCTTTGTTCATTTACAAGAAAGGTCAGACATTCCTTGTGGCTCTCATATATGTAGATGATGTGATTCTAGCAGGAAACGACAAAGAAAAGATTCGAGAAGTTAAGCACTATCTAAATGATAAATTTAGCATCAAGGACCTATGGAAGTCGGGGCGCTTTAAAATCTTTTTTGGGTATTGAGGTTGCACGATCGTAGCAAGGTATCGTCATTAGCCAACGTAAGTATACGTTTTTCATATTGGAGGAAAGTGGCCTGCAAGCTTGTAAACCCAGCGCTTTTCCCCCCATACTATATCCCAAAACCAAAAGCTACGTGCTGATGATGATGATGTTACTGTGGACGCAGGACGGTATAGACGCTTGGTTGGGCGTCTCCTTTACTTAACTGTCACGCGACCCGACATTTCTTTTGCTGTTAACGTCCTAAGCCAGTTTCTTAGCTCCCCACGCCAAGTTCATATGGATGCTGCTGAGAGGGTCTTGCGCTACTTGAAGTTAGCGCCGGGGCAAGGTCTGTTATTTCCAGCCCTCAAAATTAGGGTCCTTACAACTGCAAGCATACTGCGATGCGGATTGGGGTGGATGTCCTATGACTCTACGATCGGGTTATTTTTTCACTGACGGTGGTTCCCTTAGTTCATAGGCTGAAGGAGAACTAAGAGACTGATTGGGGAGAGAACTTGCTCAATCTAAACGTGGCATTTAGATCTCCCAGAGGAAGTACGTTCTTGATCTTATTCGGGAAAGAGGATAACTTGGTGCGAAGCCGCCTATGGAGGTTCATCGGTTGGGAAGCTAATCTACCTCACTATTACGAGACCTCCCCTTACCCCTTACCCCTTACCCCTTACCACTTACAACATAGGGCGCTGTTGGTGTAGTGAGCCATACACCGTCAGTTCCTCATTTAGAACGAGTTCATCGGATTCTTTGGTATCTCAAGGCATCTCCGGAGAAATTATGGTAACCATGGTCACTTGTCACTATCTGCTTATTCCGATGCTCCTATCTGCTTAGGCTGGCTCACATTGTGATAGGCTGGGTACTGTACTCTTGTTGGAGGTAACCTAGTCATGTTACAAAGCAAAAAAGAGCCTCAAGTACTTTAGACTTTCAGGTGTGGCGAGATCGAGTGCAGAGCCTAAAGAAGTAGGAGGGTATAGGGCTATGGCTCATACCCCAAGTTTTCTATATGGTGCAAGTTTTCTATGCCCATTTCTATATTGCTCTAAAGTTTCATGCAGTTTCTGGACCAATGAGGATACCCCCCTTAGACGTGCTGGGACAACCAAGCTGCTATCCACATATCCACGTCTTCCATGAAAGGACAATTAAGATAGAGGTGGCCCTTAATGCACTTTTGTGAGGGAGTCTCAAAGGAAATTTGAACTCCATATGTTCAGACCGAAGATCAGTTAGCCGACATGTTCACAAAGTCAAAAGGGTGTGATCGCATTCAGAGTATGAAGAGCAAGCTGGGCATGATTGACTCTAATGCCCTATTTCAAATTTGAAAGGAGTGAAGCCCTTGAAAGAAGCCTTGAAGTGAGATAGGGGTTGGTTACGCTTGAGACTTGCCTTCGGGACTATTTCACCAAAAACAAGAAGGCGTTTAGCTTTCAGGATCTCTTCCCCTTCACAAGACTTTCCTTTCCCCTGCCCTTCTTGACTTCAAGCTGAGCCCCTTATGCTGTGCTTAGCCTTGCCTGCTTACCTCCTTCCTTTGCCCTTCTTTTATGGGCACTACTGGAACCTGACCCCCTAAAAGCTGGGGCTCGACATTTTTGCAAACCCCATTACTCGATTAGGCCCTTACTCAATAGGGCAATGAAAAGAGGAGAACGAGGACAGCTGCTTCAATCAATGTTAAGTCTGACTACGAGGCTTCTTAGCCTGCAGCTGACTACTTATTGAAAGACCAAACAGGAAATGAAAAGTCGTACTACAACAACTGTAAACATTCCCTCCCCGCCTTACCGTAATAAATAGGGTGGGGGGCTTTGATCGACTTGCCCACACAGCGTCTTTTTTGAGAGAAGAGGTCAAGGGCCTTGTTGAGATAGGGGTGACTCTCGAAAGTCGTCTTTTGTATCGCGTCAAGAGAAATTACATAGATAAGATCATTGCTTGAAGAGTTTCATTGTCGAATTGATCTCGGAATTGGATCCCAATAGTAGCTGCTGCCCAAAGGTGCTTTATGAAAGCCTTATATGGTATGCCACAGCAGTGAAAGTACGATTGATTCCGTCGTTTTTTTCGCGCTTCTTGCGGCTTGACTACTCTGCTTGCTTAACACAAGTGTTCTTTTTCCTTCCCTTTTTTCCCTATAAGCCACTTGACTACCCAGCGCTCGAAAGCGGTGCGAAAGCCGTTGCTCCTTTGAATAATACGAAAAGCTTTCAGTCCTTAGCGCACTTATATATATATAATTATTAAAGGTTTCTTGCTCGTTAGCGCTTTAGTTTTTCAATAAGGGCGTTTAGGCGGTTTGAGACCATACCATAGAAGGCTTTCTTCAATCGGCAAACAGGGGATGGATCTCCAGTCTAATAGGGCTTTAAGAGATAGGGACTCCAGCGGTAAGAAAGAGTCACCCCTATCTCAACAAGGAATCGGTGGATCACACACTTGTTGGAGACAGGGGCACGCCTGACTATTTTGAAAGTATACAAGTGTTGAAAGAGGCTGTAAACGTGAGGAATGGGATCTCCAAAGCTACCCGCCCTACTAAATCAGTTCGCAACCAAGCCGAACACCTACCTTTCCAACTAAGTCCAACGCGAGGACCCTTCAATTTGAATTGACGATGCGTTCCGTCGTCAGCAAGCGGTGGCCGACAAGGCCCTTTTCCCGGGAAGCGAAGAGGACAGGTTTGAAAGGCCCTTACCAACAAATTATTCTGAGGGCACTGATATTCAGAGTCTCTAAATTTGACGTGTGTTTTAGGCGTCTTCTTCTTATGAGTGGCCTATGTGAATATGAGCGGATTCCGGAAAGTTCAATTCTATATTGCAAGTGCAAGTCGACGTTCTTGATATGAAAGTGAAAGTGGAGTGAAAGCCGGCTCTAAGCAGGATCCAAAGACGTTCAAATCCAGTTCCAATCTGAATAGAAAAGTGCAGTTCAATCGTCGAAAGTGATATCTCTTTGAGTCCGGTCTTCTTTTCTCTTTTGAGTCAGGTTCTTAAGACAGGACAGGAAATCGGGTTTTTTGAATATCTCTCTCTTCCGGCCTATTAAGTAAAGTAAGTTAGTTCGAGATCGAAACTGGACCTGAGAGAGACTAGACTTCTAGTCAAAGTAGATAACAGAAGGGCAAGAAAACTAAAGCCCTTTAATAAGGATAATAAGGGTTAGTGCCCCGTACTCTTTCTCTTTCTTTTAGGCCGTTGCTTCTTAGTGCGGGGAGGGATTGCTTTATTGGTGAGGGCAAGCAGCTTTCATTTTATTCAATATAATGTACGGGCTGGCGGTTCGTATGTTTTTATGACCCCGAGAATAATAAGTAGGAGGATACCTTATATATATTATATCAAAAAGATGGGCAAGAGCTCTTGAAGTCTACCCGGGCGGGCTTCTTTCTTTATAGTGCTGCCCGCCCCCTTTTTCATGAATCCATTTAGGCCCGACTAGGAACACGTGGATCCAGGGAACCTGGCTCGGGAACAGCTTCTTACTAGTAGGGGCTAATCACAGTAAGAGAGTCCAATCTCTGAAATAGAGCTTAGTCTCTCCATAGTAGTATACTAGTATCAGGCGTAGGTTATGACTTGATCCAATAGACTATCTTGGTGCTCGATGAAACAATCCAGATTCCACACTATGCTGTGTTCTGGGGATAGAGCAACTCTGCGAAGCTGGGCGTTCAGTGTTCTTATGGGGGAACCATACTAGAAAGAGAATAGAAAGGGCCCTCAAAAAAAAGCGAGGGAGTGATGGGCAACCTTAGTCTATATGTTGCTCGTGAGCCGCCCCTATTCTTAGAAAATCAAGGCTCGCAACAGTACTAGCGCAAAAGGATCGGTCCTTCACTTGCTGATCGTTCGCGAGTCTTCACATGCCACGCCTTTCACTCACTCGCTTGAGTCGGACTCAATCACTCTTTTTGTTTGGAGGATCATTCGTTCTTCACTCTCTTGCCATTACCCGCAGGGAGCACAGCAACCAAGGTGCATATTATCATATAGAAACAAGCAAAGCGTAGCGAATCACATAGAGAAATCCCTACCTGCCAGCGCCCCAACTCACTCTAATGGCGGGCGAAGCGCGAAGAGGATGGATGTCTGAGCGGTTGAAAGAGTCGGTCTTGAAAACCGAAGTATTGATAGGAATACCGGGGGTTCGAATCCCTCTCCATCCGACGAGACGCACGGGAAGAATTGATTCCAGAAAGAGAGGGCTTGCGGGGTCCTCAAATAGTTTTGGCTTTTCTTTATTCCTTTTTTTCCGGTGATTTCATCACTTGACGACTCGAAAAGACAATTCATGATGGATTGGTTTAGCCCGTTTTACCCTCGGGAGTTACTGAAAGTTCATTTTGAGATTTCCACCACCAAGAAAAAGCCCCTTACTATAGATAGATAGGCTAAGGCGCCTTCCTTGATTAGTAAACCTTTCGAGCCCAAGCCCTTTCATTCTAATAATAATGAAGCCGGTAGGCCCAATCCGCTTATCATTTCTCAGAACAGCGGCCTACCCTTACTCTTACTATAGGCTCACTTTATTTCCATAGGAGATCCGGTTGCTTTCCAATACGAGTGGAAAATGCGTGCACCTCTTGTTGAGCCTCTTTGAAAGCCTTGCTTGGCCTTAATAGTAAGTTGGGATGAAACAATCTCTTTCAGATCCGGATGAATCGATTTTAGAATAAGCACTCGCCCTTATGTAGAGCAAGTCAGCTAGTCATTCAACTAATTTCGTCCGCTTTGATCACTGGATTAGAGTATGCCCAAAAACTTCCGGTAGTAAGAGAGGTAGCCGATAGTCGGAACAACTGGAACTTTAGCTTGCACTCGAGCTGGCGTATAGTTCTTTTCTTCGGTCTATGGTCCTCTTTCAGCTTAGTCCTTTTGGTTGGGCATGTCGGCTAGCCGCCTGTCAGATATTCAACTACTCAGAAGTTCGCTTCCAATTTTCAAAGCCTAAGTAATAAGCCGGCACAACAAAAGGAATCAACATAGGGAGTTAGCTTAGCGTTATAGGACAACACTCACCTCCGCCCCATCTTACTAATAATAATGATCTCGAACTTACTAATAATAAGCTCTCCAAAACACCACCAGTAAAGCAAGTTTCCCTTCTTTCGCTGTTAGTGCGGCATAATATCCAGATTCAATTGCTTTGTTGAGCATATATATGATATGAGAATCAAATCAAACAATTTCATTGCCTCAGGTTAAACAACCAAATCTCCTAACCGGGTAGTATAAACAAGAACCGGAAATCAATAAAAAAGTCTATTGGCTGTTGTAGTAACTGGTGTAGGAGCATACGCATAAAAAAAAGCCATTTCATAAGGGTCAAAGACCAAGCCAATCAAATAAGTAAATAACTCACTCAATAAGAGGATCGTCCCAATCCTTCAACAGCGCTTATGTAGCATCTCTGAGAACAAGCCCTTCTTTCCTTTCCCAACCTCTTCTGATTCCATTGCGAAAACTGCTCCTTATGGGCTACCGCTAAACCAGAAAACATCTGCACAGCAGTTTATTCAATATCAGCTCCCTCTTTCACACTTGGCTTCATGTGCAGCTGCTTCTTGAACAGGAACATCGGATTCTCTACTTTGAATGCCAGGGTCTAATCAGCTAATCAGATATACTTGTAAGCTCTAGCCCAATTGACAGTAACCCATCCTATTGATTAAGTGTGCCATCTTCCTATAGAAATTCCTTTTTCATGTACAGATGAGATGAATTTGAAAAAGAATCCCCTACTTAGAAAATCAAGATCCCGCCCCTATTCTTAGAAAATCAAGGCTCGCATTAACATTAAGGCTACCCTTTGAAATCTAACTCGGGTCCCTCCTGCTTTCCGTGACATCATCCTAATCCACTTTGCCACAATGTATATCCCAATAGAATATTCCTTTATGAGGCAACCAGAGAGGCACAGCTGGACCTTGTTACGACTTCACTCCAGTCACTAGTGAACCTCTAAGAACTATCTCAAATCTAGCCTGAAATAGAATTTTCAAGCTTCACCCTATCTAGTAAGGAACTCCCTTCTATCAAAATAAGAAAAAAGGAAAGCAGATCTTGCTTGTTAGAGAGTAAGGGAGTAAGGTTGAAAGTGGCCCTATGTTAGTTGGGATCAAAAAAATCACCTTCCACCAGAAGTCACCTAGAACATCGTCCAGGAAAGGCCCCTCGCCTACAATGTTCTCGAGATCAGACAGTTCCAAAAGCTCCTGTACGGGATAAAGGATGCCCCTCTCAAGTACATAGACTGGCACCCTTGCTGAAACTTTTTATAGATACCATGGATTTCCACCACTTCCCGAAAGAAGCATGGAGCCTGCTCTGGTATCTTTCCAGGTGCTACAAGATTGTAATCATGCTTTATAGGAGAGTGGTTTCTTCCTATTTAGGACATTGGGATATTCACCCCGAAAGGAGATCCTACCTTCATAAATGGTTGACCCTGTTTATGCCCGCAGAACAATGGAAGCACGTCCTAGGATATATGTCGGAGTACCCTTACCTCCTTTGCCCTTGAAGCCGGCTTCAAAATCTTCCTCTAGAAATTCTCTTTTGAATGGACCTATCTGATATTCATTTTCCAACCAAACTAAGATCTTCTAGGAACTTCACTGAAAGCAGGGGAAGCAACTGACATAGTTGAAGAAGAAGAGAATGCAAACTGTGAGTAGCACTTGTATCAAAATTCCTAAGAAGGAAAAGAAGGAGCTCCCCCTAGCTCAGTAAGCAAGTGCTACAAACCTTTGAAATGAAACTAGAGTCAAGGTACCCACAAACAAAAAATGCTAGGTTGTGAGGGTTTTGCTTATTCAAGATATAGGTCCCTTAGGCCGGTTTCAGTTGGGCTTTCTTATTCATAGTAGTGGTTCTGTAACACACCATTCTAACAGCTTGAAAACAAGCCCCAATATATATAGGCGCTAACTAGAGTGCAAAAACGAAACTCAGGGAAATTGAGCCAATGATCTACTATTAAGGTGAGCGTGCTTCGTATGGTCCCTCCTTTGATTTTAGGAAAGGGCTGGCAAGCATTGAATCGATATCTAGAATGAGTTCCCTGATCTCATTAAGATTCTAATAGAATTTCAGATGTGAGAAAGAGAGAGAGTTCGACGATCCGCCTCAGAGTCCTTCTTTTTTTGAACTCTTTTCTCCGGAATCAAAACTGTGCTTCAATCCCTACTTCCACCGAATCCTCTCTTGGATGTGAATGCCGCTTAGAATAGAAGCATAGTCCTTACTTTACTGAAAGCAGGAAGCATACAAAGCAATCTTTTGGAGTTATCTTCAAGAAAGCGCCTTATTAGATGTTGGGGTAGAGTCATGTTGGGAGATTGGGCTACAGTCAACTGATTGACCATGAATAGCGGAAATTAGCCTATGTTGAGTAAGCCTTACTTATAGGGCATTGAAGACATAGCCCTCTTTCTCAGGTATCATATAGGGATGATTAAGGCATTTGTCTCCTTGCAGGGAAGAGGTTTTCTTGCGAGTGGAAGAGCAGCTTTCGGCTTTGAAGGAGTAGGGGACATTGAGTCCTAGAATTGATAGAAATCTTATATATAGTCAAGAGCTAATACCCGTTATGATGCGATATTCCGCGATCTCCGATTACCTGTTATTCCTTTCATTTGTATTATGGCTTGCCTATTGGGATAAGTTTCATCGCTTCGCACCCCTCGCATTTTCAGTTGATTCTTCCCAACTTCGAGAATGAGATTGATCCGCCTTACCGTAATAAATAGGGTGGGGGGGTAGCCTTGAAGCCTTTAACATACATGAATTGGTTCAAGGCAAGCCCTTCCTATTTGATTTGCATCACCTTTTAGTTGCTATATAGCTGCATAGCTGGTAGTGGAGTCTCCCGCGGCATTTCGGTGACCAATTTACCATGCCGCTTGATAAGGTAAGGATTCGGGGCAAAAAAAAGATTTTTTTGACTACCACCATCCATAGCAAAGTACATAATGTCCTACTACAAAGACTCGTGTGCGAAAAATAATCTTATTCTGCCAAACATCCGTTGACCTTCTGTGACATTTTTCTCCTGTGTACCACTAGCGTAGCGTGTAGCCTACCAAGGGGTTCACATGGAATAAGCTCCACCATTTTCCTTCCCACCCTAAAAAACCTTCGGACCTTATTTTCGGGCATTCAAAATACATATACCACATGTAAAAGACTGCTGCCCAGAGCTTACAGATTGTCCCTTATGTAGAGGATTCTCTTTGACTTCGCCCGAAAAAGAAATTGGAAATGTTTATGTTCGCGGGTTTTTGAAGAATTGAACCCTATGTTGAGTAAGGGGGTGTGACCAGAACAACTTGAACCCCTACGATCCGAAAAAGACTTTTTCTTCCAATGCTCCCTCTACCTTACGAGCTAAGCCTCAAAAACACTAACGAGGCTACAAGGGAATATCTAATATTCATTCTTCCCTCCCAAAATCCCGCTATAGGATAAACATCGATCTAAACGAGAATTTTCTGTGGGACATGGAAGAGTTCAAGGCTGCTTTTCGGTAAAGGCCCTGGTCAAACTAGCATCCCGCATGTCAAAAACGAGGAATTGAGATCACTCAAAGCGAAATCAATGAAGACCTTTTCCCGGCATGAGAAATTGAAATTGATCGATCTCCCTAGAAGCAGAGAGAGAGATTCCTAACAGTTAGAAGACGATTATGTGCGGCGTAAACGGGCAGGATAAACGCTGGTGCCCCTATGTTGTAAGTTCAAGAATGGCTTGAGTTCAAATCATCTGCTGCTAGTGCTTGAGAATGAGTTGCCGCTTTGTTTGGTGTTGGAGGAAGAGAGGGGCTTCTGGAACCTTTGGAGAGATAAGATAACTGGGAGCCGGCACCACATAGAGAGCCCAACATTGGAAGGCCCTATGAAGTCAAGGGGGTAAAGGGGACGAATGGAGCTTTCCGGCTTCCTTCCTAACGAGCAAGTTCCAAGCTCACTTGAATCGTTGAAAGGGTACGCTTTTCAAACTACTAGGTCTGCTCTCCGGTCCGATAGTCACTATGCCCTCTGCTCTGATAACTAGTAGGAATGATCTTTGGAATCAAGATCGCCACCGACAACGAGGTGTGTAGCAGACCTACCCTGTTCATTTTTGATCAACCGGTATGCAAATAAGGGCTTACCTGAGGATACAGGCTTTTGCGGGGCCCATCCGAAAAAATGAGTCTTTCTCTCATATTCTATTAGTAAAGCGCTACCACGCTACAACTATTTATCGGTGGCCCATACGCAGGATTTCGGGTAGGGGTGGGTAAGGCGGAAAAAGAGTTTCAGTCTCGGGTGGTATGTGAAAAATTTGTATCAAAGGTAAAGTAAAGTGTTTTGAAGTCTCCCGGAAATCGTTAGTATAGTCCAGCTTTGAATTCTAGCTGTGATTCTTTTGATCATTCACCCTTACTAAAAAAGCGTGAAAAAGATAGGACCTTAGCCTTTTTCAGTTAACAAGCAACAAGCAACAAGCCGGATTCCCTTCGGGGTTAATCTTCCCCTATGTTGAGTAAGGGGGTCAGCAAGCCTTTGTTGTAGTTTCAGTCAAAATAAGCGGTTAGTAGTCCTTTCGATCCTTGTGGCTCTCTTCCGAGATGTGTCCAAAAGATGCAGAATCAAAATAAGGGGAATTCCCTGATGTGATGCCTTTGTGGTTTACAGCCTAATGTATGCAATGACGTGCACTCGCCCTTATGTAGAGCATCGCTTATGCCGTAAGTGTTCAAAGTATATTGACTAGGGGTTGGAGCATTGGAATGCATCGCTAAGGATAATGAAGTCTCTCGCGCATTGATCTTGATCTGTAGATCAAGTCTTCTACTAGTTGGATATAGCGATGCGGATTAGGGAAATGCCCATACGTATACCCAAGATGTTATCGTCCTCAAGTGCCCCCCATCTCGATTAGCTCAACAAGGCGAGCGAAGTTTTTGTCTTGAACGGCCCACAAACAAAATAGGTAAATACCCGTTTTCAAAAGCATCAACAGTGCCATCCCTATACTGATCATGCTTTCAGTCTCAGGTCTAGTGAGCTATCTGGTCATTCCTTTCACTATCAAGCTTTCATTTCAAGTAGGCCGGAAAGAGAACTACATTTAGCATGAATCCCAGTCCAGTAGCAGCTAAAGCCAGCCCCAGTCTAAGTAGTTGGAATTCAAGGTTGGGTTGAAAGCCTAAAAGAGATAGGGGCACTCCAGGCAGCTCATTCAACCGATAAGCACTCCAGTATCGGTAGTTCCACTACCTTAAGCTACGGGACAGTTAGCTACATAGCCACTATAGCTAGCTACAGTATTACCATTCCCAACTCCTTCTACTTCTATCAGCTCAATAAGGTCTCATGTTGGTCAGTTCAAGAAGAATCGCAATATCAGTTGTTGCTACGTCAACTCTTGCTAGTCTTTTTCTATATAGAATCCCATTAGGACTCTCGCTCTAAAGACCTTGCTTAGCTTAATGGTAACGAATAGGACATCTTTGTGAGTGAGCTAGTTACCCCCGCCCTGGGAGAATACTTATTTATATTCCCCTCTCTAAGTGTGTGGCGCAAAGATAATTTGATTAGAAAAAATGAAAGTTAGCTGATCTGGAAATAACTTGAATCTTTAGGCAAGTCTTTCACTTGGCTTCTTTTTTGCCATAACTCATAACTCATCAAACTGTCATATGAACTCATAGCTGCCTTTAGCCTTAGGCATCAGTAGCTTCCATTCATATCTCACTCTGATCACCTCCGGCAGATAGTTAATAAAGTCATATCAACTATGAGGTCTTGGTCATGCCTTTCGTCTTTCCGGTCTACTTTCTTCTTCCTTCAGCATAAAAGAAGAAAGGCCGGTTGTTTAAGTAGGTTAGGCTAGGTTTGGTTGATCTTTTGGAGTTATCTTCAAGAAGGGCCTTGACTTGATAGGGCTCCTTGAGTCCGTTCGAGTGGCTAGGGCGCTGTAAAAGAAGTCAAACAAGCGAGCTACCATGTCCTTATCCGAACCACTACGTACTCCAACAAGGAAGCCATCCCCTTATCTACTAAATCAAGATGGAATAGTTTTGCACCCGGATCTTCATGCCTGTAAGTCTCAATTTCCTACTTAGGAAGAGCCCTTCTCAAAGACACGCTAGCCAGCCGAGCACATGCTACTTCTTCGAAATCGCGAACACCTTACCTTTCTTCTTAGTCTGATCCGGACACTCAAGACCTCGGTTCTTGGCTTTGATCCGCCTTACCGTAATAAATAGGGTGGGGGGGTGCTCACTAGCCGATGTCATTTTTTTTCAATTGACTTAGTTAGAAAAGTATGGAGATTTGAAGTAACAATAAGTTTCTTTCTTGAACTTCCTGGTGGTAGCGATACAGATTGATTTGTTGAATGATCTTTCCCTGTAACTAGAAGTTACATAAGAGAAGAAATATGGGAAAGTTAAGCATATAGCTTAAGCGATAAGAAGCTCCAATCATGCTACTTCAGCTATATTCTTTTCACATGCAAGTCGAACTCTAAGTGAGGATGCGCTGTTAACAGACCGGAAGCGAAGGCTATCCACAAGGAAGCGACTTACCTTCTTACTAGCGGAATGACATGGCAAAGCCTTTAGCACAATCAAGCAATCAAAGCAAAGAATGATAAGGCTGGGGGAAAAGATCAAAGCGCGCTGACAAATAAGCTCAGTGCCCTCAAACCCTGCCATAAAGGATAGAGCTAGAATTTCTTTCTTACTCTCAAGTGCTAGTTATGTAGCTAGAGCTAGTCAGCATGCTATTTGAGTAAGCCGGGCTAAAGGAAGGGCTCCTTAGTTTATTAGAGCGGTTTTACCTACTATTGGATTTGAACCAATGACTCTCGCCGTATGAAAGCGATACTCTAACCGCTGAGTCAAGTAGGTCAAGCTGAGTCAGGCCAACTACGGATATGGAAAATAGACCCCTATAAGAGAAAGCCGCGCAACCAGAGTGCCTGATCGATAAGCTAATATGGGCAGAGCGCTAAGAAAGAGAAAGCGTTATCACTATACGAAATGAAGCAGCGGCTAGCACGACGCTAAGATCAACCATTTTGAGAACCCTAACCTACTTAAACAACCGGCCTTTCTTTCCCTTGACAACCGAACTTGCGTCTGTCTTAATATAAGTGGATGGAGATTCATGCGGCCTACTTCTTTTTCTTTAGGCTCTGCTGCATTGGTTTTTCACTCCCCACTCTCCATCATAACAAAATGTTTCCACTATATCTCAGGAGTAGTCAAAGAAAGTACGGCGGGCTTACTAATAATATAGGGGTAGGGCAAAATTCACTAAACTAAAAAGTAGAGCATACAACAATGAAAAAATTCATTCAACAAGATCCGTTCGGATCGGACCAAGATGAATGGGATTGGCCCTGTCCTTAGAGCCTCTCGCTCGGCCCTTACTAGTAGGGACTCCCGCCCCTACTCTTAGAAAATCAAGGCGGATGTCCCTACTATACAGGCGCCTTTCGTGAACAGCTATGCCCGAGAATGAATGAATTGTGATATAGCTAAGAATAAGCCACAGCTCGATTCCCGACTCGAAATCCAACCCAACAAGGACTTGAAGCTTGAAGAGAGGATGAACATTCCCGTTCTATAGGTAGCACTGCCCCCTAAACCAGAAGGGTGAGGCCATAACAACAAGATGGGCTGTAGTACTTCTGATCTGCTAGCGCTGTGAATTACCTTATACCTACGCAGCAGGAACGATATGGAGCACCTACTCTACTGGTCGTCTGCTCTCTCGAGGTCGTCCTTCTCTAGGTACAAAAAGGACAAACAAGGATATCTCCAAAATTCGATGTAGTTCTTCAAGTGTGGGACACATCTCATGTTTGCCGAATCTAAAAACCATCGCCTTTGCACTTATTTTTATGTAAAGCTTCACTGCGGCTATGATCAGATCCTTTACATAAAAATAAGGGGTTGGTTTACTTTTTACGTTATCCGTAACCCAATTTTCTGATCTCCTGTTCTCAATGATGTTAAGCAGCTCCTGATCGCAGCAATCATGCCTTCGAAGGTGCGCTTTTTTCATTCCGGGTCCGGAGATAGACGCCTACATAATGATAATGAAGCATTTTGAAAGAAAATTCCACAAAACAAAAGGAGTGGAGCTGACATCTCTTGACACCCTTACTTTTCATAGGGGGGCCTTGCCTCATGATTTTCTTGGCAAGCATTTGGCTGTTGACGTGTCCTACGCACGCACTTGAATGAGCTTGTTCAACAATGTGCGCTCCTTCTTCCTCCAGGGCGAGTACCCCTTGAAGGACCTTTTGTAAAGGACATCTCCCAAGATCACAGATCGTGGGGCAAGTTCCCCCTATTCTATTCAAAGGCTCTCCCACTTACAACATAGGGCCACGAGTGGCGTACTCTGGTATGAACCCGTCCTTGAGGTTCTTTTTGAAAAAGAATAATACCTGGCCGGCACTATTAAGACCTCGTAATCTTCCTCGTCTTGACTGGTGATAGTTCATCATGTTTCAACTCTCGAAAGTCTTCATCCAAGAAGATGAATGAGTCCCGTTCAACTACAGGGCTCCTTAGTTTATTAGAGGGCTGGGATGTCCAATCTCTAGATGACAAGCGACCGCTATCTGGCTTCCAAAGGTTTCGGTGTACTAGCATGTGTACTAGAGCTAAAGAGTATTCATTCCACTTTCTATATATTTATTATTAATATGCTAGCGAGCCCCTCAACGA